GCTCAAAGACGTAAAATAGTTATTTGGGAATTGTTTCAAGCAAACGCACATTCCCCTCTTTTTTTGGACAGAATAGAAAAATCCCCTCTTTTTTCTTTTGATATCTCCGGGCTGATTAAAGTAATTTTTAGAAATTGGGTAGGGAAAGGGGAAGCATTCAAAATTGTAGAGTATACAGAAGAAGAAAGAAAAAGAGAAGAAGAAAAAGAGACGAAGAAAAGAACGGAGAAAGAGCGAATACAGATAGCAGAGGCCTGGGATACCATTCCAGTTACACAAGTAATAAGAGGTTGCATGTTACTAACTCAATCTATTTTTAGAAAATATATTGTATTACCTTCATTGCTAATTGCAAAAAATAGTGGACGCATGTTCCTATTTCAATTTCCCGAATGGTTTGAGGATTTACAGGAATGGAATAGAGAGATGCATGTTAAATGTACCTATAATGGTGTTCCATTATCCGAAACAGAATTTCCGAAAAATTGGTTGACAGACGGTATTCAGATAAAAATCTTATTTCCCTTCCGTCTGAAACCTTGGCACAAATCGAAACTACGATCATCTAAGAAAGGTTTAATGAAAAAGAAAAAAGAAAAAGATGATTTTTGTTTTTTAACAGTTTGGGGAATGGAAACTGAACTTCCTTTTGGTTCGCCCCGAAAAGGACCTTCCTTTTTTAAACCCATTTTTAAGGAAATTGAAAAAAAAATTGGAAAATTTAAAAAGAAGTCTTCTCGAGTTCTAATAGTTTTTAAAAGAAAAATAAAATTACTTCGAAAAGTTTTAAAAGAAACAAAAGAATGGGTTATCGAAAGTGTTATTTTTATAAAAAAAATAATAAAAGAACTTTCCAAAATTCTGTTATTTCGATTACCAGGAAGAGAAGTATATGAATCAAGTGAAATTAAAGAAGAAAAAGATTCTATAATAAGCAATCAGCTAATTCACGAATCGTTTAGTGAAATTGCATCTACGAATTGGACAAATTCTTCATTAACAGAAAAAAAAATCAAGGATTTGACTACTAGAACAAGTACAATTCGAAATCAAATAGAAAGAATTATAAAAGAGCAAAAAAAAATAACTCCAAGAATAAATAATATTAGTCTTAAAAAAACAAGTTATAATGCTAAAAGATTCGAAAAATGGCAAATATTCAAAAAAAGAAATGCTCAATTAATCTCTAAATTACCTCTTTTTTTGAAATTTTTCATTGAAAGAATCTACACAGATATATTTTTATGTATCATTAATATTCCCAGAATGAATACAGAACTTTTTCTTGAATCAACAAAAAAAATTATTGATAAATCCATTTACAATAATGAAAGAAAACAAGAAAGAATTAATAAAATTAAGAAAAATCTAATTCCATTTATTTCGACTATAAAAAAGTCACTTGATAATATTAGTAATAGTCAAAAAAATTCACCTATTTTTTATGACTTATCCTACGTGTCACAAGCATATGTATTTTTCAAATTATCACAAATCCAAGTTAGTAACTCGTATAAATTAAGAGCTGTTCTTCAATCTCAAGGAATCCCCCCGCCTGAAATAAAGGATTCTTTTGAAACACAAGGAATGGTTGATTCGAAATTAGGGGATAAGAAACTTCCGAGTTATGAAATGAATCAATGGAAAAAGTGGTTAAGAGGATATTATCAATACAATTTATCTCAGAGCAGATGGTATAGATTAATACCAGAAAAATGGCGCAATACAGTTCATCAGCGTAAAAAGGAAAATTTTAGCAAAAGGCATTCATATGAAAAAGACCAATTAATTGATTTCAAAAAACAAAAACAAATTGAAGTATATTCATTATCTAATCAAAAAAGAAAAGAGAATTTGCAAAAATACTATAAATATGATCTTTTATCATATAAATTTCTTAATTATGAAAATAAAACGGAATACTTTTTTTATAGATCTCCGTTTCAAGGACGTAAGAAGCAAGAGATTTCTTATAACACGCATAAAGAAAATATACTGAGGAACATCCCTATCGATAATTATCTAGGAAAGGTCCATATTCTATATATGGAAAAAACGGTCGATAGAAAATATTTTGATTGGAACATTCTCAATTTTGATCTTAAACAAAAAGGCGATATTGAGGCCTGGGTCAGCAATGGGAATCAAAATACTCAAATAATTCCTAAAAAAGATCTTTTTTACCTTATGATTCCAGAAATCAATCCACCAAACTCCGACAAAGTATTTTTTGATTGGATGGGAATGAATGAAAAAATGCTAAAGTGTCGCATAGCGAATTTGGAACCTTGGTTCTTCCCAGAATTTGTGTTACTTTATAATGCATATAAAAGCAAACCTTGGTTTATACCAAGCAAATTACTTCTTTCAAATTTGAATAAAAATGAAAATAGTAGTGAAAATAAAAAAATAAATCAAAAGCAAAAAGGAAGTTTTTTGATACCATCGAATAAAAAGCATGAAAATCAAGGAGAAAAAGAACCCACAAGTCCAGGAAATCTTGGATCCGTTCTCTCACAACAAAAAGATAGTGAAGAAAATTATGCAAGATCAGACATGAAAAAGGGGAAAAAGAAAAAACAATACAAAAGCAGCGCGAGAGCAGAACTAGATTTCTTCCTGAAACGTTATTTGCTTTTTCAATTGAGATGGGACGATACTTTGAATCAAAGACTGATCAATAATGTCAAGGTATATTGTCTCCTGCTTAGACTGATAGATCCAACCCAAATTACTATACCCTCGATTCAAAATAGAGAAATGAGTTTGGATATAATGCTGATTGAGAAGAATTTAACTCTTAACCAATTGATGAAAAAGGGAATATTGATTATAGAACCCATTCGTCTGTTTGGAAAAAACGATGCACAATTTATTATGTATCAAACCATAGGTATTTCATTGGTTCATAAGAGTAAGCACCAAATTAATCAAAAATACCAAGAACAAAGATATGTTTCTAAGAAGAATTTTGATGAAACTATTTCATCACACCAAAGAATAACTGAAAATAGAGACAAAAATCATTTGGATTTGGTTGTTCCTGAAAATATTTTCTCGTTTAGACGTCGTAGAAAGTTGAAAATTCTAAGTTGTTTTAATTCAAAGAATAGAAATGGTGAAGATAGAAATCCAGTATTTTGGAATGCAAAGGACGTAAAAGACAGCAGCCAAGTTTCGCATGACAGTAACCATTTTAATAGAGAGAAAAATCAATTAATGAAATTTAAGCTCTTTCTTTGGCCTAATTATCGATTAGAGGATTTAGCTTGTATGAATCGTTATTGGTTTGATACCAATAATGGCAGTCGTTTCAGTATGTTAAGAATACATCTGTATCCACGATTGAAATTTTGACATTTCGTGGATAATACACTTTTTCTATATATTCTATACCCTATATATATAATAGGGTATATCAAAGCAAACAAATACATAGATCACATGTCTTGTCTCACATTTCATTCTAATATCCAATAGGAAATAGGAAATGAATAATGTCTCGATTAGATCTCGAAATGAATCAACAGAACCTTCTTTGTTTTAGGTCTAAATTCTTCGATGCGAAAATGTACCAATCCTTTTCTATCCCTATCTAAATCCAATTAGAAATTGGATTAATTGATTTGAATTCAGAAAATTAGGAGTTCATAAAGAAATTTGGATTAGATTATTGTATATACCAGATTCCAATTAATGGCATTATTATTACTGATCAATAAAATCCATATCTGTAAAAAGGGAAAGGGGATTTTTTTATGGTAACAAATTCATTCATTTCGGTTATTTCTCAAAAAGAAAACGAAGAAAACAGAGGGTCTGTTGAATTTCAAGTATTCAATTTTACCACTAAGATAAGAAGACTTACTTCACATTTGGAATTGCACAAAAAAGACTCTTCATCCCAGAGAGGTTTGCGGAAAATTTTGGGAAAACGCCAACGACTGCTGGCCTATTTGTCAAAAAAAAATAGAAGACGCTATAAAGAATTAATTAGTGAGTTAAATATTCGAGAGATAAAAACTCGTTAATTTGAAGCGTGATACCATTTGAGCTTAGTCGTTTAAATTTTGATGAACTTCTTTTTACTTTCAGCAATGCATGGAAGAACGACTCGGGAAAAAACTTATGATTGCACCAACTACAAGAAAAGACCTCATGATAGTCAATATGGGCCCTCACCACCCATCAATGCATGGTGTTCTTCGACTGATTGTTACTCTCGATGGTGAAAATGTTATTGATTGTGAACCAATACTGGGTTATTTACATAGAGGGATGGAGAAAATTGCGGAAAATCGAACAATTATACAATATTTGCCTTATGTAACGCGTTGGGATTATTTAGCTACTATGTTCACAGAAGCAATAACCGTAAATGGACCCGAACAGCTAGGCAATATTCAAGTACCTAAAAGGGCTAGCTATATCAGAGCTATTATGTTGGAGTTAAGTCGTATCGCTTCTCATTTGTTATGGCTTGGCCCTTTTATGGCAGATATTGGGGCACAGACCCCTTTCTTCTATATTTTTCGAGAACGAGAGTTAATATATGACTTGTTCGAAGCTGCTACCGGTATGCGCATGATGCATAATTATTTTCGTATCGGAGGAGTAGCTGCTGATCTACCTCATGGCTGGATAGATAAATGTTTGGATTTTTGCGATTATTTTTTAACCGGGGTTGCTGAATATCAAAAGCTTATTACGCGGAATCCTATTTTTTTAGAACGAGTTGAAGGCGTAGGCATTATTGGCGCAGAAGAAGCACTAAATTGGGGTTTATCGGGCCCAATGCTACGAGCTTCCGGAATACAGTGGGATCTTCGTAAAATTGATCGTTATGAGTCTTACGACGAATTTGATTGGGAGATTCAATGGCAAAAAGAAGGGGATTCATTAGCTCGGTATTTAGTACGAATCAGTGAAATGACAGAATCCATAAAAATTATCCAACAGGCTCTGGAAGGAATTCCAGGGGGACCCTATGAGAATTTAGA